GCGACAAAAGTCCACAGACCGCCTAATTGACACCAACGAGTAAAATCTCCTTGTGCTTCCGGTCCCCATAGTAGTAACAAAGAGTGTGCTAAACTATTGGCAGGGGTGGAAACCGCCGCCGTTAAGAAATTGCAACCTTCCAAATAGGAACTAGCCAATCCATGGGTATACCAAGAAGTTACAAAAGTAGTCCCTGTAAACCAACCCCCTAAAGCGAAATAAGCACAAGGAAAGAGCAATAGGCCGGACCATCCTACAAAAACGAAACGGTCCCTTCGTAACCAGTCGTCCATAATATCAAATAGATCATTTTCTTCTTTAGTAACTCTACCAAGGGCTATAGTCATAGTGATCCTCCTATTCAATTACTTCAACCATTTCCGAGCACCTCATATTACTTCCAAGGCATATGATAGTTTGATTATCTGTGGACGATTTCTTTCTCGTTCAATGCCCTTTTTCAATGGTCTCGAAGATAGAAATTTTGCATTTTTATCTATGGGGTCACAACCGAAGTCGTGGTAAATCCATGAATTTGATTCATTTTTCTTATACTATAAAAATAAAGAAATAAACATTTTAATTCAGCATTATTCTATGATTCCTATTTGAAAGCCTATCTTTTAAGGAAAAAAAAAAAGAAAGATATTGAAAAGAAAAATTGACTTTCGAAATCCATTTTTATGCGTAACGGAAAAGAGTTGTGATTTCTTCTTATTCCTATAGAACGTCTAGTAACAAGAATATGAAATCGTAAATATAAATAGCGAAAAATTCTTCCCTTGCGCAGTCTAAGTCTAAGGAAATACAAAAAATCCGCTTATACAACAATTTCATCCACGTCGAATTTATATATCAGAATAGCGGATAGAGGCATCATTCAAGGGGTCAGGTCTACTTACTTTATCTTTCTTTCCAATTTTATGGTGGGTTTGATAAGAATTTTTTTTTCTATAACCTGCTGGTTTTATTCTAACAAGTCCTATACGGAAATGCCCGCTGAAGAGAAAATATATCTATATCTGATTATCTCTCAGACTATATCGAATTTTAGAAAGAATAAACAAGAATTTTCCCCTTTTTTTTATTAACATTAAGAAAAAAGAATATAACTAAAATGGAATTGGCAATATAATTTTTATGCACTTTTGAAATGAAAAAAAGTAAGGATTTTTTGTAATCGTTATTTCTTGCCTCTGTCATATCACGAAAACCTTTCGATTTGGAACGGGGAGAGATGGCTGAGTGGACTAAAGCGGCGGATTGCTAATCCGTTGTACAATTTTTTTGTACCGAGGGTTCGAATCCCTCTCTTTCCGCCCCCTCGGATCGTTTGGGACTTTCGAATTGTAAGGAATTCTAACCCCCGGATTTTCTCATAGATAAATGTACGAAATAAATCCAATTTGTAAGAAAAAATTCCCAAAAATTTTGGATTTTTACTCCTCACGTCCAGGATTACGTCCTGGGTCATTAGATAAGAATCCAAAGATAAAGAGGGAAACAAAGAATATCACTACTGTATAAACAAAGAGTTTGAGAGTAAGCATTACACAATCTCCAAGATTTTTTTTTAAGGAATAGATTACCCGTTTTTCCTTACCGCACAGATCCACTAGGATGGTTTTTTTTATTTTGACACCTAAAAAATGCAAAAATAAATTCTAAAAAAAAAATTGCAAGAATTGCTTTATAATGAGCAGTCTTATCAATATCAAAAATTGGTTTAAGTATTGTTTGTGTGGGTACCTAAAGGTACCTGCTCAACGTAGGTGCAGGGGGTGGAAAGGCTTATCCAAATTTCTTGTTGCAGCTATACATTCAATGTAGAAGAATTTGAATTTTCGAATAGAAAGTTCATAATATAAGACTTCTTGGCTCTTCTACATTTTTTCATTTTTTGGAATGAATACATCATTCAATTTGGCAGACAGAACGGAATAGTAAAGATTTCATCGAAAACTTACAGCAGCTTGCCAAACAAAGGCTAATAGAAAAAAGAGTACAGGTATGACAGGCATAACATCCACGATTGGGTTGAAAATGGCATAAGCTTCGGGTAATTTGGCTAAGAAAAAACTAGTCGGATAAAGACCAGAATTAAAACAGATAGAGATTAAACTAAGTATATTAGGCATAACAAGCATTTCGTTCTTATAGAGTAGATAATTGGATTTTGATTGAGTTATTTTTTTAAGGGAAAAAGGAAAAGAAAAGGTGGATTCAAAACCCCTTTTTCTTCGGACTTTCCCAAACACAAAATACCTCCTTGTATTCGCATTCTCAAATGAGAATGGAAGAAATTCGACTTTCATATAATATCTTAATAGAATTCCATGTAATGATCAATGCATTTTTTGGATTCTATATTATCCGCATGTTTAGAATCCTAGCAAGAAAATATCCCTCATTTTTTAGGGAATTGAAGTGGGATTGACGAATAATATATAATAAAAATACTTTTTATTAGTGTTGTATAAAACGAAATGGGGCGTGGCCAAGTGGTAAGGCAGCGGGTTTTGGTCCCGTTATTCGGAGGTTCGAATCCTTCCGTCCCAGATTTTTTTCATGAAACGAAAGATAGAATCGTAGTGTGTCCTGCACGACACAAAAGCTTATTAAAGAGAGTAATTATTTCTTATGAACTCTTAGATTAGATGCATTTCTAAGGATTGTTTTTCTTTCTCAGAAAACAAAATAAAGTGTCAAGTCCAGTCAAATTCAATATCTTTTTTTTTCATTAAAAATTTTGGTCTGTCAGGCACATTCAGGATATGCTCCTACTACTCATTACTCATATGTGTATGTATTTTGAATATGTGTTTTGAAATTCGAACTTGTTAGATAAACTTTATGCTCCCTATCCATGAAATGGGAATTCTTACAGGATACACTTGACACCTGATGTGAAGAAAAGGGGGTTTCCATTCTACGGATAGATACTAGATTTTTCTCTTTTAGGCATTATCTGATTTGCAAATATCCTTTTCTAAATCAATGGAATGTGAGGATTAGAGATAAATTCATATATTCCGTTTACTCGACTTTGGAATTGATTGAAAACAAAAATTTATGAGGGAAAACACTGTATAAAAAATCATACTTTTATTGTTTGAAAGTTTTAGTTCTTTCTATTACCTAAAAGAAAGAATGCTATAAGTAAAAGCAAAGACCTTAATTTTACTTTATACTAATACGAATTTTTTTTACTTCATTTTTTCTTTCTTTTGTTACTTCTGTTATTCCAGTTGAAGAACTATGAAAAGTTTATTAAGTAACAAAAAAATGCTAATCTTTTCATTGGCATAGTTTATTTGTTGGAGAAGAGTTGATTCTTCTCATTTCAGGATTGCTCATCTCGATTTTTCTGTTGAGCATGGAAATTCAATAATAAATAAGTCTTAAGCAAACTATTTTATTCCTCTTTTCAAACTATGTTTCATTCATATGATAGAATATGGGTTTTAATAAATTAGATCCTTGCGGATTCTTCCCCGCTAAATATTTATTTCTTTTATCCATATTTCTCCATAGATAGCAAGTTTGAACCATAAATAGCAAGTTTGAATTAGTATACAAAACCAATGACTATTCATGATTCCATCCATATTGGATCAATTCTCGATACCACTTTGCAATCAAATTAGAGGAATGTTATGGTAAAACTTCGTTTAAAACGATGTGGTAGAAAGCAACGTGCGACTTGAAGGAGATGATCGATTGTGGATTTTGCTATCCACCATTTTCCACAGTAATGAAAATGCTCTTGGCTCGACATAGTCTGTTCTATTTGTCCCGAACCAAATTTGCCCTGGGTTGTTTGTAAGTAAATAGTACACGATGGAGCTCGAGAAGACAGAATTTCTTTTTTATCAAGGGAAAGAATCTAGGGTTAGTGAAAACTAATAAATTAGGCCAACTTTGTCAGTCTATCCTTAATATAGAAATTGAAAGGTTAAAATAAGAAAAAGTCTAATTTAGGAGGATTGGAAAACTTTTTTTTTTTGATTAAAAGTCTATTAGAATCAATCGTTCATATTCGATTTCTCTAGAAAAGGAAAATGCTTTATTGAAGGAAATAAGAAAAAAAGAAAGGGTATGTTGCTACTCTTTTGAAAGAAAAAAGAATAGGAATTCCCGAAGTAATGTCTAAACCCAAGGATTTCACAAATCAAAGATAAAGGATTCCGGAACAAGTAAACATAATTTTCAACCATCTCAACAATAGAATTAGATCAGAATAAGGAATAAAAGTCAATTTGTTCGAGATGAGATAAAGAAAAGAGTTTAGAGACGACTCAAAAATTTTTGAAGGATTTCTCTTTTGAATTCTGTCAGTCAAAATTAGCCAACTTGAGTTATGAGTATAAATGAAATTTGTTTTTTCTTCTATAAGGAAATTAATGCAAGTCATAGTCTAATTTCTATCTACTTGTATTATAGATAGAAATTCAAATCATTTTCTCGAGCCGTATGAGGAGAAAACCTCCTATACGTTTCTAGGGGGGGCATTGTTTATCTACATCTATCCCAATAAGCTGTCTATCGAATCGTTGCAATTGATGTTCGATCTCGAAGACAAGGAAGAGATCTTCAAAAAGTTGGTTTTTATGATCCGATAAAGAATCAAACTTGTTTAAATGTTCCAGCTATTCTCTATTTCCTTGAAAAAGGTGCTCAACCCACAAGAACTGTTTATGATATTTTAAGGAAAGCAGAATTCTTTAAAGATAAAGAAAGAACTTTGAGTTAATTGAAGAACTATAATGAATAAAAAATAAAAAAGTAATGGAGGGTCATTAATATCCCTTAATTATTTAGACACAATTTGCTTCTTTTTTAGTCCTATTTTTTTGCTGCATTTATGTCGTGCCAATCCAACAAAAGCCCTTATTTAATTTCCTTATTTGTATCTAATTGGTTTTCTTACCATTGTATTTCTATTGACAAAGGTCTATTGAACAGCTAGAATTTGTAGCTAGATAGGTCTCTTTATAGTCACCCCATATTAGGTATTTCTGTCTACACTTTGCTCAAATGATAGGGTTGCCCCCTCCTTGCATGTACTTTCATATAAGATTTTTCTATTTAAATGCAAAAAATAATAATTTTGCTATTATGACTGGGGCCGCTCCTTTTTTTTAACCTTAGTGAAATTTAACCGATCTGTTTATTTTGGTATTTGAGTGTTTTTAATGGGTGATAAAATCTTTCTTTTGATGTCTTGCTAATTCAATGTTTTGCTAGGAGCGTCTGGTGTAATTCTATCGATTTTTGGATTTCGATCGTATCTAAGATCCTATTTTATCTGGGTTGCTAACTCAATGGTAGAGTACTCGGCTTTTAAGTGCGACTATGATCTTTTACACATTTGGATGAAGCAACAAATTCGTCCAGACTCTTGGTAGAGTCTAGAAGACCACGACTGATCCTCAAAGGTAATGAATGGAAAAAATAGCATGTCGTAATAAAATAAATTTCTTTTTTTTTTTTTTGAATAAAAAAATTCCTATTTTCTAGGTCTAGTGAATAAATGGATAGAGCCCGGCTCTAATTCTGGTAAAATAAAAAGCAACGAGCTTAACTTCTTAATTGAAATGATTCCCCGATCTAATTAGACGTTAAAAATAGATTAGTGCCCGATGCGGGGAAAGGTTGGGTTTTTCTGTCGGTAGACCCTTTTATTTATTTTTTTTTTAGGAATCCTAATTATTCTTGATTATGGATTGAAAAGGAATGTTATGAATTGAATGTGTAAAAGAAGCAGTATATTGATAAAGAGACTGTATTCCAAAGTCAAAAGAGCGATTGGCCTGCAAAAATAAAAGATTTGTTCTTTTTTTTTTTTTTTAATTAGAACAAACATAAACTAATTAGATAGAAAAGGAGCAGAAAAAGATCTATGGATTAGACTCCCTTTCTTTTCAGGGTTTGTTTTAAAAAATGTAACACCCTGTTCTGACCATATTGCACTATGTATCATCATTTGATAAATCGAGAAATGCTTTTTTTCTCTGATTCAAGTAGAAATTCAAATGGCAAAATTCGAAGGGTATTCAGAAAAACAGAAATCTCGTCAACAATACTTTGTTTACCCACTTCTCTTTCAGGAATATATTTATGCATTTGCCCATGATTATGTATTAAATGGTTCCGAACCTGTGGAAATTATTGGTTGTAATAACAAGAAATTTAGTTCACTACTTGTGAAACGTTTAATTATTCGAATGTATCAGCAGAATTTTTGGATTAATTCGGTTAATCATCCTAACCAAGATCGATTGTTGGATCACAGCAATCATTTTTATTCGGAGTTTTATTCTCAGATTCTATCTGAGGGGTTTGCAATCGTTGTAGAAATCCCATTCTCGCGAGGACAACTATCTTGTCCGAAAGAAAAAGAAATACCAAAGTTTCAAAATTTACGATCTATTCATTCGATATTTCCCTTTTTTGAAGACAAATTTTTGCATTTACATTATCTATCACATATAGAAATACCCTATCCTATCCATTTTGAAATCTTGGTTCAACTCCTTGAATACCGGATCCAAGATGTTCCATCTTTGCATTTATTGCGATTCTTTCTCAACTATTATTCGAATTGGAATAGTCTTATTACTTCAATGAAATCCATTTTTCTTTTTTCAAAAGAAAATAAAAGACTATCTCGATTCCTATATAACTCTTATATATCAGAATATGAATTTTTCTTGTTGTTTCTTCGTAAACAATCTTCTTGCTTACGATTAACATCTTTTGGAACCTTTCTGGAACGAATCCACTTTTCTAGGAAGATGGAACATTTTGGGGTAATGTACCCGGGATTTTTTTTGAAAACCTTATGGTTCTTTATGGATCCTCTTATGCATTATGTTCGATATCAAGGAAAGGTAATTCTTGCATCAAAAGGAACTCTTCTTTTTAAAAAGAAATGGAAATCTTATCTTGTTAATTTCTCGCAATATTTTTTCTCTTTTTGGATTCAACCCCAAAGGATTCGTCTAAACCAATTAACAAACTCTTGCTTCGATTTTCTGGGGTACCATTCAAGTGTACCAATAAATACTTTCTTAGTAAGAAATCAAATGCTGGATAATTTTTTTCTAATAGATATTCGAATGAAAAAATTCGATACCACAGCCTCTGCTACTCCTCTCATTGGATCCTTATCAAAAGCTCAATTCTGTACTGGGTCGGGGCATCCTATTAGTAAACCCATTTGGACTGATTTAGCAGATTGGGATATTCTTGATCGCTTTGGTCGGATATGTAGAAATCTTTTTCATTATCATAGTGGATCTTCGAAAAAACAGACTTTGTATCGACTAAAATATATACTTCGACTTTCATGTGCTAGAACTTTAGCTCGTAAACATAAAAGTACGGTACGAACTTTTATGCAACGATTGGGTTCGGTATTTTTAGAAGAATTTTTTACGGAAGAAGAGAAAGTTTTTTCTTTGATGTTCGCCAAAACAACTCACTTTTCTTTCCGTG